ATAGAGAAATGCATGTTAAATGCACCTATAATGGTGTTCAATTATCAGAAACAGAATTTCCGAAAAACTGGTTAACAGATGGTATTCAGATAAAAATCCTATTTCCTTTCTGTCTGAAACCCTGGCGCAAATCCAAACTACGATCCCATCATAGAGATCCAATCCAAAAGAAAGGGAAAACAGAAAATTTTTGTTTTTTAACAATCTGGGGAAAGGAAACCGAACTACCTTTTGGTTCTGCCCGACAACAACCTTCCTTTTTTGAACCTATTTATAATGAATTCGAAAAAAAAAAGATAAAAGTGAAAAAAAAATGTTTTCTAGTTCTAAGAGTTTTCAAAAAAAAAACAAAACAGTTTAGAAAGGTCTCAAAAGAAAAAACAAGATGGATTATCAAAACGATTCTATTTTTAAAAAGAAAAATTAAAGAGTTTGCAAACGTAAATCCAATTTTCTTATTTGTATTGAAGAAAGTATATGAACCGAATGAAAATGGAAAAGATTCCATAATCATAAGCAGTAATAAAATTGTTCCTAAATCGACATCGACCATTCGAATTAGATTCATGGATTGGGCAAATTATTCACTGACAGAAAAAAAAAAGAAAGATCTGTCCGATAGAACAACCCTAATCAGAAATCAAATAGAAAGGGGTGCAAAAGACAAAAGAAAAATATTTCTAACTCCGGATATAAATATTAGTCCTAACGATACAAGTTGTGGTGATAAAAGATCGGAATCGCAGAAACATATTTGGCAGATATCAAAAGGAAAAAGTAACAGATTCATATTCATACGCAAATGGCACTATTTTTTGACATTTCTCGACGAAAGAATATACATACATATCTTTCTATATACTGTTAATGTTTCTAGAGTCAACGTACAACTTTTCCTTGAATCAACAAAAAAGATTATCGATAAATACATTCACAAAGAAGGGATTGATGAAATAAATCAAAAAAAAATGCACTTTATTTCGACTATAAAAAAGTCTATTTCTAATATTAGTAAAAATAAATCAAAGATTTCTGGTGACCTATATTCCTTTTCACAAGCATCTGTATTTTACAAATTATCGCAAATCCAAGCTATTAATAAGAAGTATCATTTGAGATCTCTACTTCAATATCGCGAAGCATATCTTATTCTTAAGGATAGAATCCGGAATTTTTTTGGAACACGAAGAATATTAGATTCCAAATCAAGGCATAAAAAACTTCCGAATTCTGGAATGAATGAGTGGAAAAACTGGTTAAGGGGTCATTATCAATACAATTTATCTCAGGCTAGGTGGTCTAAATTAGTACCGCAAAAATGGCGAACTAGGGTCAATTGGCGTCGTACGATTCAAAATAAAGACTCAAAAAAGAATTCATATGAAAAAGCCCAATTCATTCATTACGAGAAAAAAAATGATTATGAAGTGAATTCATTGACGATAAAAAAAGCAAAATTAAAAAAAAACTACAGATATGATCTTTTTTCATATAAATATATTAATTATGGGGATAGGAAAGACTCATATATTTATCCATCCTCATTACAAGTAAACGAGGACCGAGAGATTCCATATAATTACAACACACCTAAAATTGAACCATTTTATGTACTGGGGGATATATGTATTAGTGATTATCTAGGAGAAGAGTCTATTATTGGTACGGGTAAAAGTACGGATAGAAAATATTTGGAGTGGAAAATTTTCGATTTATTTCTTAGAAAGAATATCGATATTGAGTCCTGGACCGATACGGATACCGGGACCAACATTAATAAAATGACTAAAACCGAGACTGATTATTATCAAATGATTGATAAGAAAGATCTTTTCTATCTCACGATTCATCAAGAAATCAACCCACCCAATCAAAAAAAAAAGTTTTTTTTGATGGGAATGAATAAAGAAATGCTATATCGCCCCATATTAAATACGAAATCTTGGTTCTTCTCAGAATTTGTGCCACTTTATGATGCATATAAGATCAAACCGTGGATTATACCAATCAAATTACTTCTTTTGATTTTTAATGGAAATGAAAACATTAGTGAAAACAAAAACATTAATGAAAATCAAAAAAAGGATCTTCGTATATCATCTAATCAAAAAGAATATCTTGAATTAAAGAATCGAAATCAAGAAGAAAAAGAACAGCTCGGCCACGGAAATATTGGCTCAGACGCACGAAAACGACAAAAAGATTTTGAAAAGGATTACACGGAATCGGACATTCAAAAACGTGAAAAGAAAGGACAACCCGAGAGTAACAAGAAAGCAAAACAAGAGTTATTCCTGAAAAAATATTTGCTTTTTCAATTGAGATGGGATGATCTTTTGAATAACAGAATTTTCAATAATGTTAAGGTATATTGTTTCCTGCTTAGACTAATAAATGCAAAGGAAATTGCTATATCCTCTATTCAAGGAGGAGAAATGCACCTGGATGTAATGTTAATTCAGACGAATCCAACTCTTCCAGAATTGATAAAAAAGGGAATATTGATTCTTGAACCAGTACGTCTGTCTATAAAATGGGATAGACAATTTATTATGTATCAAACCATAGGTATCTCATTGGTCCATAATAATAAATGCCAAACTAATGGAAGATATCGAGAAAAAAGATATGTTGATGAGAATTATTTCAATGGATCCATTGTACAACATAAAAAGATGCTTGTGAATAGAGACGAAAATCATTATGATTTGCTTGTTCCTGAAAATATTCTATCCCCTAGGCGTCGTAGAGAATTGAGAATTCTAATTTGTTTCAATTCCGGAAATAGGAATGCTATGGATAGAAATCCGGTATTTTTCAATGACAACAATGTAAGGAACTGGGTCCAATTTTTGGATGAGGACAAGCATATTGATACAGATATAAATAAATTCATTCAATTCAAATTGTTTCTTTGGCCCAATTATCGATTAGAGGATTTAGCTTGTATGAATCGCTACTGGTTTGATACCAATAATGGCAGCCGTTTCAGTATGTCAAGGATACATATGTATCCACGATTCGGAATTAGTTGATGGTTGGTACATTTCCTATATATCAGGTGTCGGATTTGGATTGAATCTAGAAATGATTTGGCAGAATCTTCTTAGGTCAAAATAATTTTGTTTTGTGGGTACAAAAATTGCCCTTCTATCGAATCAAATTACAAATTGTACTTACAATTCATTTGAATTTAATTTTGATTTGATTTGATAGAATATAGAATAAAGTAATATATGAATAAATCCAGATTATTGGGTGTATCAGATCAAAATAACTGGCATTATTATTATTCCTGATTGGTAAAATCCATATATGTGGAAAAAAAAAAAAAAAAGAGAGAAATTTTATTTTTATGGTTATGGTAAAAAATTCATTCATCTCAGTTATTCCGAAAGAAGAAAAAAACAAAGGGTCTGTTGAATTTCAAGTAATCAGTTTCACCAATAAGATACAGAGACTTACTTCACATTTTGAATTGCACAGAAAAGATTATTTATCTCAGATAGGTTTGCGGAAAATTCTGGGAAAACGTCAACGACTGCTGGCTTATTTGTCAAAGAAAAATAGAGTGCGTTATAAAAAATTAATCGATCAATTAGATATTCGGGAACCAAAAACTCGTTAATTTGAAGATTATTTGAATTCTTTGGTTTATTAGATCTTGAATTTTGATGAACCTCATTTATTTCCTTTTCGGCAATTCATAGAATAATGGATCGGAGAAGAAAACATATGAATGTACCGGCTACAAGAAAAGACCTCATGATAGTTAATATGGGTCCTCACCACCCATCAATGCATGGTGTTCTTCGACTTATCGTTACTCTAGATGGTGAAGATGTTATTGACTGCGAACCCGTATTGGGTTATTTACACAGAGGGATGGAAAAAATTGCGGAAAACCGAACAATTATACAATATCTTCCTTATGTAACACGTTGGGATTATTTAGCTACTATGTTCACAGAGGCAATAACGGTAAATGCACCAGAACAATTAGGAAATATTCAAGTACCCAAAAGAGCCAGCTATATCAGAGTAATTATGCTGGAGCTGAGTCGTATAGCTTCTCATTTATTATGGCTTGGACCTTTTATGGCAGATATCGGTTCACAGACTCCCTTCTTCTATATTTTCAGAGAAAGGGAATTGCTATATGACCTATTCGAAGCTGCCACAGGTATGCGAATGATGCATAATTATTTCCGTATCGGGGGAGTCGCTGCTGATCTACCTCATGGCTGGATAGATAAATGTTTGGATTTCTGCGATTATTCTTTAACAGGAATTGTTGAATATCAAAAGCTTATTACGCAAAATCCCATTTTTTTGGAACGAGTTGAAGGGGTGGGCATTATTGGTGGGGAGGAAGCAATAAATTGGGGTTTATCGGGACCAATGCTACGAGCTTCCGGAATCCAATGGGATCTTCGTAAAGTTGATCATTATGAGTGTTACGATGAATTCGATTGGGAAGTCCAGTGGCAAAAAGAAGGAGACTCATTAGCTCGTTATTTAGTACGAATCAATGAAATGACGGAATCCATAAAAATTATTCAACAGGCTCTAGAAGGAATTCCGGGGGGGCCCTATGAGAACTTAGAAGTTCGACGCTTTGATAGAGCAAGTGATTCCGAATGGAATGGTTTTGAATATCGATTCATTAGTAAAAAGCCTTCTCCCACTTTTGAATTGTCGAAACAAGAACTTTATGTGAGAGTCGAAGCCCCAAAGGGAGAATTGGGAATTTTTCTGATAGGGGATAATAGTGTTTTTCCCTGGAGATGGAAAATTCGTCCACCTGGTTTCATCAATTTGCAAATTCTTCCTCAGCTAGTTAAAAGAATGAAATTGGCGGATATCATGACGATACTAGGTAGTATAGATATCATTATGGGAGAAGTTGATCGTTGAAATGATAATTGATACGACAGAAGTACAAGCTATCAATTCTTTTTCCAGATCGGAATCCTTAAAAGAGGTCTATGACCTCTTATGGCTGCTTGTCCCTATTTTTACTCCTGTATCGGGAATCACAATAGGCGTACTCGTGATTGTGTGGTTAGAAAGAGAAATATCTGCAGGGATACAACAACGTATCGGGCCTGAATATGCCGGCCCCTTGGGAATTCTTCAAGCTCTAGCAGATGGGACCAAACTACTTTTGAAAGAGGATCTTCTCCCATCTAGAGGAGATGTTCGTTTATTCAGTATGGGGCCATCTATAGCGGTCATATCAATTCTACTAAGCTATTTAGTAATTCCTTTTGGCTATCGCCTTGTTCTAGCCGATCTCAGTATAGGCGTTTTTTTATGGATCGCTATTTCCAGTATTGCTCCTATTGGACTTCTTATGTCAGGATATGGATCGAATAATAAATATTCCTTTTCAGGTGGTCTACGAGCTGCTGCTCAATCTATTAGTTATGAAATACCATTAACTCCGTGTGTGTTATCAATATCTCTACGTGTGATTCGTTGGAACATGAACCTTTACCCCTTTCCTGGAAATAAAGGAAAGGGGTTGGATGTGTTGAATAGATACCTTTCTCTTTTTATTCATCATTCGGGTCGATGAGTTAAACCAGATAGTTATATGAGTGAAACAAAACAGCTTATGAATTTGCAGTAAGAAGATTGATTCTCATTCCCTATGTACGAGAGTAAAGTGGAAGTAAACATAAGCGGTCGAAACTGTTTACCCCAAGATTGGTTGATTAGTCATCATGACTTGAAGCGGGTGCAAAAGATCAACTGTATGGAGTTTCTACTATTGTATAGTATGTTGTTGTATGTTGTGTATGTTGTATGTATTACCATACCGGGGATCAATCAAAAATGAGTGGACGGTTAGGAACACAAAGGTACACAAAGGATTAGTGATGAAGATAATGTAAGGTATCCAAAGGGATATTTCTGCATAACATAAAAGGAATCATAATGAGGGCTTTAAGTTCGTAGAAATGATCAAGCAGTACTTCCTCACGATTCCGATCCAGAGTATGCTTCTATCCACTGATTAAATAAATGACTGTCGAGAACGAAGTAATCCTTTGATTTGATTTTTTAGAAACCCCCTTCTGAGTGAGAAAGAAGAACAGGAACGAAAGAAATGGAATGCAATAGGAAAACTGAATAATAAGAGATCTTTGTTTATTCTTTCTTTCCTCAATCCTATCCATATTTATACGGATAGAATTCTTATAATGATTTATCAACTATAACTCATGAATTAGTGTCTAATTCTTTTTCGTACGAAAAGTATGGGTCGAAATATCTATTGAAACAACGAGTATTTTATTGAAGGATTAAGTTATTACTGAACTAAAAGAATTCTAAGTCTAATTAGAAAATAAAGGATGAGATCAATTCGGAAGCGCTTTTTTTTTTTTTTATTATGGCGGACGGAATTCCATTGGTCTAATTCGGGACTCTTCGATACATCTTTACTCTAATCTACACTACAAACATGCCGAGGTAATAATGAACCAGTCCTTAGATTTATTTGTGGCCATCGAGGAGCCGTATGAAGCTGAGGTCTCATGTGCGGTTCTGGAATAGCGATGGGAATAGTGATGTTATCATCGACTATGATTATCTAACAGTTCAAGTACAGTTGATATAGTTGAGGCACAGTCAAAATATGGGTTTTGGGGGTGGAATCTGTGGCGTCAACCTATAGGGTTTATAGTTTTTCTAATTTCTTCCCTAGCGGAATGTGAAAGATTACCTTTTGATTTACCAGAAGCAGAGGAGGAATTAGTAGCAGGTTATCAAACCGAATATTCAGGTATTAAATCTGGTTTATTTTACGTTGCTTCTTACCTAAATCTACTAGTTTCTTCATTATTTGTAACAGTTCTTTACTTGGGCGGGTGGAATTTCTCTATTCCGTACATATTCATTTCTGAACCTTTTGGAATAAATAAAACAGGTGGAGTCTTTGGAATGACAATTGGTATCCTTATTACATTAGCTAAAGCTTATTTGTTCCTGTTCATTCCTATCACAACAAGATGGACTTTACCTAGGATGAGAATGGACCAGCTATTAAACCTTGGGTGGAAATTTCTTTTACCTATTTCTCTAGGTAATCTATTATTAACAACTTCTTCCCAACTCGTTTCGCTATAACAAAATATGATATTCTAGATTCATAACCTATCTAGAGCAAGAGAAAGAAACATCAAACTATTCATGGATATCCACGATATGTTCCCTATGGTGACTGGGTTCATGAATTATGGTCAACAGACAATACGAGCTGCAAGGTATATTGGTCAAAGTTTCATGATTACCTTATCTCACGTGAATCGTTTACCTGTGACTATTCAATATCCTTATGAAAAGTCGATCACATCGGAGCGTTTTCGTGGTCGAATCCATTTTGAATTTGATAAATGCATTGCTTGTGAAGTATGTGTTCGGGTATGCCCCATAGATCTACCCGTTGTTCATTGGAGATTGGAAACGGATATTAGAAAGAAACGATTGCTTAATTATAGTATTGATTTTGGAATCTGTATATTTTGTGGTAATTGTGTCGAGTATTGTCCAACAAACTGTTTATCAATGACTGAAGAATATGAACTTTCTACTTATGATCGTCACGAATTGAATTATAATCAAATTGCTTTGGGCCGGTTACCAATGTCAGTAATTGGAGATTACACAATTCGAACAATTACGAATTCGACTCCAATCAAAATAATCAGGGGTAAACCTCTTGATTCAAAAACGATTACCAATTACTAAGATTCCGTTTTGATTTAAAGTAAAGGAGTGAGGCTTCTTTCATTTTGCTAGGTCAGTAAATAACTATTGATTGGTGAGAATCAAGGCTTGATTTTGATTTAGAATGGATTCATAGATCTGTGATGATTTCAAAATATACAATTTCGAACTACTCTTTCAGATACAGTAGCGGGATTGATCCAATAACTGTATCTATATAAATCTACACCCCTTTAGGATTCAATTAGGAACGTATCATATACAAGAAAAAAATAAGGTAACCTCTTTTTTCTTGGGTCGGTTAGTAAGTTTATGAAATATTTCGATTTATTTATCTCTTTTTTTACACATAATGGATTTACCTGGACCAATACATGATATTCTTTTAGTATTTCTGGGATCAGGTCTTATATTAGGGGGTCTGGGGGTGGTCTTACTTACCAACCCAATTTATTCTGCTTTTTCATTGGGACTGGTTCTTGTTTGTATATCCTTATTCCATATTCCATCTAACTCCTATTTTGTAGCTGCTGCACAGCTCCTTATTTACGTAGGAGCTGTAAATGTTTTAATCCTATTTGCTGTGATGTTCATGAATGGTTCAGAATATTACAAAGATTTCTATCTTTGGACCGTTGGGGATGGGGTCACTTCACTGGTTTGTACAAGTATTCTTTTTTCACTAATTACTACTATCTCGGATACGTCGTGGTACGGGATTGTTTGGACTACAAGATCAAATCAGATTATAGAGCAGGACCTAACAAGTAACGTTCAACAAATTGGGATTCATTTATCAACAGATTTTTACCTTCCATTTGAACTCATTTCTATAATTCTTTTAGTTGCTTTGATAGGTGCAATTGCTATGGCCCGGCAGTAAAGTAATTAAGTAATAAATACTTAGATCCAAAATAAAATAAATAAAGTCTTGTTTTGTTCTATGTTATCACATCCATTTTCCTTCAGTTCCATTTTCATATTCTATTGTTCATATATGAAATTGAAAGGGGTTTAGTTCGATCCATTACTAATACCTTACTTTGTTTCGTACTTCATTTATATTCTAATCAAATCGGTGAAATTGTTGTTCATATTGAAATGAATCAAAATTGATGAGGGGTTGGTCAATGATGACCGAACATGTACTTATTTTGAGTGCCTATTTATTTTCTATCGGTATTTATGGATTGATCACAAGTCGAAACATGGTTAGAGCACTTATGTGTCTTGAACTTATACTGAATGCGGTTAATATAAATCTCGTAACATTTTCTGATTTGTTTGATAGTCGTCAATTAAAAGGAGATATTTTCTCGATTTTTGTTATAGCTATTGCAGCCGCTGAAGCAGCTATTGGGCCGGCTATTGTTTCATCGATCCATCGTAACAGAAAATCAACTCGTATCAATCAATCGAATTTGTTGAATAAATAGTATTAATGATATAAATAAAGACAGATATCCACAAAATATTCACTAATTTAGAACTAGCATGTATGATTCGTATGACCATGCTTGTTGAAACGTAAGAAATCAAAGTATCTTGGCCCTTGCTCATGAACAGATCCAGAAATAGATTGATTATCAAAAAAGTTCTGGTAAACCACTGATTCGTCTGGCGTCTACAACATAATATATATAATTCAATTACTAATGAAGCCAGATCGAAAATTCATAAAGTTCAAAAAATTTATAGATCCAATGTCGCATTCAGTAAAGATTTATGATACATGTATAGGGTGTACTCAATGTGTACGAGCCTGCCCCACAGATGTATTGGAAATGATACCTTGGGACGGATGTAAAGCTAAACAAATTGCTTCTGCTCCAAGAACAGAGGACTGTGTAGGTTGTAAGAGATGTGAATCCGCTTGTCCAACGGATTTCTTGAGTGTTCGGGTTTACTTATGGCATGAGACAACTCGCAGCATGGGTCTAGCTTATTGATACGTTCTAGAAAAATCCACTTGAATCCATTTGATTCCTCTTTACCGACAAAAACCCGTACTCGAGAAATTATTCCGAGCGCGGGTTTTTCTGGTCAAAGTCTATCTTGTCTTTACCACGAGTTATTTTCCTTGGTTAACAATAATTGTTGTTTTGCCGATATCCGCGGGTTCGTCAATTTTCTTTCTCCCTCGTAGAGGGAATAAAAATAAGGTGGTTCGGTGGTATACTATTTGTATATGCTTATTAGAACTCCTTCTAACGACCTATGCGTTCTGTTATCATTTCCAATTGGACGATCCATTAATCCAATTAGAAGAGGCTTATAAATGGATAAATACTTTTGATTTTCACTGGAGACCGGGAATCGATGGACTTTCCATAGGACCCATTTTACTGACGGGATTCATCACTACTTTAGCTACTTTAGCGGCTCGGCCAGTTACTAGAGATTCGCGATTGTTCCATTTCCTGATGTTAGCAATGTATAGTGGTCAAATAGGATCATTTTCCTCTCGAGACCTTTTACTTTTTTTCCTCATGTGGGAATTAGAATTAATTCCTGTTTACCTACTTGTATCCATATGGGGAGGGAAGAAACGTCTGTACTCAGCTACAAAGTTTATTTTGTACACAGCGGGGGGTTCTATTTTTCTCTTAATGGGAGTTCCGGGTATGGGTTTATATGGCTCCAATGAGCCAACATTAAATTTTGAAACATTAGCTAATCAATCGTATCCTTTGGGATTGGAAATAATATTCTATATTGGCTTCCTTATTGCTTATGCTGTCAAATCGCCGATTATACCCCTACATACATGGTTACCAGATACCCATGGAGAAGCACATTACAGTACATGTATGCTTCTAGCGGGAATCTTATTAAAAATGGGAGCGTATGGATTGGTTCGGATCAATATGGAATTATTACCCCATGCTCATTCTATATTTTCTCCCTGGTTGATGATAGTAGGAGCGATTCAAATAATCTATGCAGCTTCAACTTCTTTCGGTCAACGCAATTTAAAAAAGAGAATAGCCTATTCTTCCGTATCTCATATGGGTTTCACACTTATAGGAATTGGTTCCATAACCGATACGGGAATCAATGGAGCCATTTTACAAATAATCTCTCATGGATTTATTGGTGCTGCACTTTTTTTCTTGGCAGGAACGAGCTACGATAGAATACGTCTTGTTTATCTCGACGAAATGGGAGGAATAGCTATCCCAATGCCAAAAATATTTACCATGTTCAGTAGCTTCTCGATGGCTTCTCTTGCATTGCCAGGAATGAGTGGTTTTGTTGCGGAATCAGTAGTATTTTTTGGAATAATTACTAGCCCGAAATATCTTTTAATGCCAAAAATACTAATAACTTTCGTAATGGCAATTGGAATGATATTAACTCCTATTTATTCATTATCTATGTCACGTCGGATGTTCTATGGCTACAAGCTATTCAACGTTCCAAACTCTTATTTTTTTGATTCTGGACCACGAGAACTATTTGTTTCGGTCTGTATCCTTCTACCTGTAATAGGTATTGGTATTTATCCTGATTTCGTTCTCTCGCTATCAATTGACAGGATAGAAGCTATTCTATCTATTTATTTTCATAAATAGTTTTCATCAATAAGACATTACATTAATGTAAAAGAACTGTGTGATTTTTAAAAGCGTTCAATGAAAGAAAAAAAAAATGAAGTGAATTATAATCAGATACATCTAAAGTTTTTTCGAACCATTTGAATCAAGTAGTGATTCAAATGGTTCGAAAAAACTTGCACAAACCTTCTTTATATAATATACGGGACGATGTTCCTATGTATTCTTCAGGCCCTTTCTTCAATTAGTTGTTAATGTGAATGAACCATAACTATGTAGTCCTATTCCTAATAGATTGACCCCAAAATAGCATATCCAAATTATAAGAAATCCTATAGAAGCCACAATTGCCGAATCCACACCCTGAAAGCTCTGATTTGTTCTACTGTGTAAATAAATCGCGAATATGGTCCAAGTAATAAAAGCCCAAGTTTCCTTGGGGTCCCAATTCCAATAAGACCCCCATGCCTCATTAGCCCATACTGCTCCCGAAAGAATACCTATGGTTAAAAAAGTAAACCCTAGACTAATGACACGATAACTACACTGATCTAATTGTTGAGTTAATTGATACCTGTGATAATTTCTAAATGAAAGAAAAGAAGTGTTTTGTAAAACGCTTCTTTTTTCATTCACAAAGGAAAATGACCCAATTAATAAATGATTGCTTTTGCGAGGAATATCTAGGTTTTTTCGAAATGTAATGACTAAAAGAGCTATGGATAATAACGATCCACATAAAAGAGCTGCATAACTCAATAACATCATACTTACGTGCATCATTAACCACTGGGATTGTAGAGCAGGTACTAATATTGCAGATTGATGCATTTCGGTTGAAAGACCCGAAGTGGCAAAGCCTTGGGTAAAAATAGCACTTGGCGCGGTTATTGCGCTTAAATAACTTTTCTGGTTCCGTCTTTTAGGAAACATATGAATAATGGAGAAACTCCATGAAAGAAACATTAAAGATTCATATAAATCGCTTAACGGCAAATGTCTCGAATAAATCCAACGAGTAACTAATAATCCTGTTATACAGAAAAAGGTAGCCATCATGGCTTTTTCTGACAAATCAAATAGTACTACGGTTTCATGGATTAATAAGGTCATCAAATGAATCGTAATAACAATTGAAATGATAGAAAAAGAGATGTGAGTTAATATATGTTCTAAAGTGGCAAATATCATAATTTTTTTTAGGGGGGTATCCCCAATTACGGAATGGAAATCCGGAATTGAATTCATTATAGGATCTATTGTGCCTTTTTTAGAGGATGCCGCCACTCGGACTCGAACCGAGATGCTCTAGCACTGCTTCCTAAGAGCAGCGTGTCTACCAATTTCACCATGGCGGCATCATCGAAATAATCATAGTCCATATGATGTTCAATCGTCGAGATTGAGGGATTTAATGCAATCTATTTTAGGAAATGTTAGAATCGATGAATAAAGACCCGTTCAAATAAATATTTAAACGCTCAATAATCCTTAGTATCGTGGCAGGGGGTCGTTTTAAACAGCGGGCTTTTCCGTATTATAAGTTCTTCTGGAATAGTTGGAACTAGACGGTTATGCCCTGAGTCCAGGTATAGAACTAAGAATTTTTTTCTCATTTTTTGACGATTCATTTCTCATTTATCTGATTTGATAGATCCGAAATGAAAAAGATTCATTTTTCAATGAACAAAATAAAACAAGATTTTTTATATATCACAACTTCATCACTACATCCAAAGGATTTCTATGAAAATTTGGATAGTTTGGTATCAAAGATGTATTAATGATTGGGATCTTCATTGTATACAGAACATAATTTGTGTGAGGATTTACCAAACCCATTAGGTATTGGACCGGGCATATCGTATAACAAAAGAGTTTCAATCTTTATCGGAATTCTACTGTATGTACTTTAACTTAGAAAACTTAGAAAATCAAATTTAAACTGATAAGATCTCTTTATATATAGATTTGAAATCTAATATTAATAGATAAAATAATTTAGATATTGGATCTAGATATATCGATTGATCGATCCTCCAGCTCAAACATGGGATAGGATCCATTGGGGTTGGATTACGTAACGTAAGATTGACTCATTATTTAGTACATAAATATCGATCTAAATGGGATCCTGGCAGTTTTATTATTTTGTGTTTTTTTTTTTTATCTGTTCGAAACAAGAGGGAGTCCTTGTAGATATGTAGTGATTCAGAGAGCTACAAATCAAAGTTTTAAAATGTATATTTTAATCAATTAGTTTCAATAATCCATTGACTTTGACTATGAATCTTACCCCCGCCTTACTTTGGAACAAAAAAGGGGGCTCTAACCTCGTTCATACTTGTTTCAGATTTTCCAAAAATCTTAATGATGTATAACTATTGGAGATACATAATCCAATAAGGCAATCCCTTCCTAAGAAAAAAAGGAAGAGTTTTGTTATTGTGAAAAATGAATCGATGGGGAAAGTTACAATCCCCATCTCGCGAATTATAAAAACCAATCAATGAAAGGTGAAACCTTGTATTTTGTGTCTAACTACTTCTTTTTCTTTCTTTTTTTTTTTTTTTTCAAACAAAAAAAGAAATCATTTTTAGAACCTAGTATACAGAATACTTCATATTCTACATACCACAACAGCTAGTTCTATCTCATATTGATGAGTTCAAAACATTAGTTAATGTGAATTCTTCATCTTATAAATTTAATCATCCAATTCATCGAGTCATGCTGATGCAGATTCAGATCATTCCAAGGCTTTATTACTTGTTTGTCGCACAAAAAAACTTTTTGAATGCCCGGTAGAAATAGATTTAGCTAAAGATAAAGCTTTTGCCGCGGCCTGATATCCCCTTCCTTTCCAAATATTTCTACGAATATGCTTTTTTGACAGAGAAGTACGTTTCTTTGGAACCGCCATTTCAAAATAAAAGGGTCACTCATTTTTATAGTTGGACGTGAAAGACATTTATTGTTCAATTCAAAATAGATTGTTCTTTCTATTAACTATTCATTATCTATCTTTATTCCATAGCCGATACTTATGCTTACTTCATAACATAGAAGAGTATGGATACAGATAGATCAGCATCGCATATGGTATCATTAAGGATAAAAAAAGAAATGAAATAGAAGAAAAAAGAAAAAACGATGTGATTTTCAAGGGAATTTTTTTTTTTTCACATTTCCATTACATCCAATGTTCGAAGAAAGAATAATTTGTACTGATTGGGGGCTTCATATCTTTATTCAATCTATGTCTACGGGCGGGATCTACTACCGTTGAATCGGATGCCATTGATAAGAATTAAAAAGGTTCCAATTCATATCTCAGTCTATTTAGATAATATATATATATATTATAAATGTTATTTTTAATAAATCGAAAAGCTTAAGAACCCTTTCCTAATTTAGGAAACCAATAATGAATGTAACCTTTTTCTATTAATTGATCAAGCTCGGAGATAGAGTCCACATAATTTAAATTGAAATTAAATCTAAAGTAGTTAATCCGTTAAACAATACATTACTTGATAAAATAAAGGGAATTTGAGTAATTTCTCTTTTTAGTTCTATGCGAAGTGACAAGTATTCTAGCATTTTTCATAAACACATAAACATAAGTTTGTTTTATTGGACTAGAAGCCAATCAATTCCAGAATTTGTTTTAGTTAATGACTCCGAAGAAACTAAAAAAAAACTAGGTTTATTGGATCGAGTTATTGGCAGATCCTACGATACATATCAGAATAAAGTACTTGAAATTTGGGTATCATTCTTTTTCCTTACTATATTGATATAAATATGGATAGAAATCACCGTATCGTATGTATATAGTAGAATAATTGAAAATCTCGTATTTTTTATCTTAATAAATATCTTCGTTAATAACTAGGTAGTAGCTTTTAACTAGTAACTTGATTATTTGAATTTTTTGTTTTTTTTTTTCAATAGTTTGGAAAGAATCAGAATAATTAAGAATGAAAAATCATATTTGAGTTCTTTTATATCTTGTATATCTTGATTTTTTTTTTATTTATTTGATTATTGCTCCTTCCGGAAGAAATAAGGGCTGGTGAATGGGAAACAATTAATAAGAATAAAAAAAGAAAGTTTGATTTTCTTATGGAACATACATATCAATATGCATGGATCATACCTTTCGCTCTACTTCCAGTTACTATGTCAATAGGGTTGGGACTTCTGCTTGTTCCGACCGCAACAAAAAATCTGCGTCGTATGTGGACTTTTCCTAGTGTTTCATTGCTAAGTATAGTTATGGTTTTTTCGTCCGATCTGTCTATTCAACAGATAAATGGCAGTTCTATCTATCAACATCTATGGTCTTGGACCATCAATACTGATTTTTCCTTAGAGTTCGGCTACTTGATCGATCCACTTACTTCTATTATGTCAATACTAATCACTACGGTTGGAATCATGGTTCTTATTTATAGTGACAATTATATGTCTCATGATCAAGGATATTTGAGATTTTTTGCTTATATGAGTTTTTCCAATACTTCCATGTTGGGATTAGTTACTAGTTCCAATTTGATACAAATTCATATTTTTTGGGAACTAGTGGGAATGTGTTCGTATTTATTAATAGGTTTTTGGTTCACACGACCGGCTGCCGCAAATGCTTGTCAAAAAGCGTTTGTAACTAATCGTGTAGGGGATTTTGGGTTATTATTAGGAATCTTAGGTTTTTATTGGATAACAGGGAGTTTCGAATTTCGAGATTTGTTCGAAATCTTCAATAACCTGATCCGTAATAATGGGGTCAACTCTTTATTTGCTACTCTGTGTGCCTCCCTATTATTCGTCGGTGCAGTTGCTAAATCCGCACAATTTCCCCTTCATGTATGGTTACCTGATGCCATGGAGGGGCCTACTCCTATTTCAGCTCTTATCCATGCTGCTACTATGGTAGCAGCAGGCATTTTTCTTGTCGCTCGATTTCTTCCGCTTTTCACAGTCATACCTTACATAATGAATCTCATTTCTTTGATAGGTGTAATAACGGTACTATTAGGAGCTACTTTAGCTCTTGCTCAAAGAGACATTAAGAGAAGTTTAGCCTATTCTACAATGTCTCAATTGGGTTATATTATGTTAGCCCCAGGGATAGGCTCTTATCGAGCTGCTTTATTCCATTTGATCACTCATGCCTATTCGAAAGCATTATTGTTTTTAGGATCCGGATCAATTATTCATTCAATGGAACCCATTGTTGGATATTCTCCAGATAAAAGTCAGAACATGGTTCTTATGGGTGGTTTAACAAAATATGTGCCAATTACAAAAAATACTTTTTTATTAGGTACACTTTCTCTTTGTGGAATTCCACCTCTTGCTTGTTTTTGGTCTAAAGATGAAATTCTTAATGATAGTTGGTTGTATTCACCTATTTTCGCGATAATAGCTTGTTTCTCGGCGGGGTTAACTGCATTTTATATGTTTCGGATGTATTTACTTACTTTTGATGGTCATTTACATGCTCATTTTCAAAATTACAGTGGCACTCAAAATAGCTCGTTCTATTCAATATCTATATGGGGGAAAGAAGGAACCAAACCAGTTAACAGAAATTTGTTTTTATCAACAATGAATAATAATGAAAAGGTTTCCTTTTTTTCGAGGAAGATATACAAAATGAACGGAAATGTAAGAAATCTGATACGCTCCTGTAGGATTTATTTTGAAAATAAAGACACTTCAACGTATCCCCATGAATCAGACAATACTATGCTTTTGCCTCTACTTATATTGGTCCTATTTACTTTGTTCGTTGGATCCATAGGAATTCCTTTCGATCAAGGAGTAATCGATTTTGATATATTATCGAAATGGTTAACTCCATCAATAAACCTTTTACATCAAAATTCGAACTATTCTGTGGATTGGTATGAATTTGTGACAAATGCAATTTATTCAGTCAGTATAGCCTGTTTTGGAATATTCATAGCGTCTATTTTATATGGGTCTGTTAATTCATCTTTTCAGAATTTGGACTTAATCAATTCATTTGTTAAAAAAACAGGCTCTAAGAAAATTTTATTGGACCGAATAATAAATGTGATATACAATTGGTCATATAATCGTGGTTACATAGATCTTTTTTATGCAACATGCTTAACTACAAGTATAAGAGGATTAGCTGAAGTAACTCATTTTTTAGATAGACGGGTAATTGACGG